TTGGAATCTTCTATATTTATTATTCTCATTTTTCTATATTATAATATTTTTCTTTATATTTAATATGAAATTCAAATTAAAGAAATCATGAAAGAAATATATGTTATATATATATATCTTATTAATATATAATAAAGAGAAAGAACTGCAATAGAGAATTCTATTACTATGTACTATGAGTTCTATTAGTAATTTAATAGAATAGAAACTAAATAAATAATAAATAAAAATTTTAAAAACACTAAAACTAGAAATAGAATGCAAAAATAGAATGCAATTTCATAATAGGGGTACTATAACTAGCACACTTTTCTTTATCCATCCCAACATTACACTGCTTTACTCCGGGCGGATAGCGGGAATCGAACCCGCGTCTTCTCCTTGGCAAGGAGAGGTTTTACCATTCGACTATATCCGCAAAAGGCCGGGTTGGGGCTACCCGGCCTTCCCAAAATCCAACTACGGATCGATGCACTGTCGCTCCTTCTATTTTTCTTTGAGTTCTATTTTTCTTTGAGTTCTATTTTTCTTTGAGTGGAGTAACCTCCTCAAATTGGATATCTGGAAATTCGCGCACAAGAACCGTAACCTCCCGAGGTTTGTGAATCGCCTCAAGATTCCAAAACACCCACATGATTGCGAGGCTCATTATTACGGTTTTTATCGGGTTCTTGGAAATAATAAATTCCAATCCAGTATCGGATTGGAATTCTTTCCAGAATGCCCGTAAAAAAGAGAAAAACCTGGCGCGGTTCCAGGGCGAGCGTGCTGAGTATGGGGGCACAGACTGGCAACACAACCGCAGTTCGTAGATCAAATGAGTCCACTCAAAGATTAATTCTTTGACACTCTCCCGGAAGGAGGTAGAACCTTGGCAGAACTCCCGGAATACTACGAAAACCGTGTGCAAAAACCATTTCACACGGTCCAAAAATTCCTCCACCAAAAAGCGTTTCACACGGTTCAGAAATTCCTCATTGAGGACATACAAGTATGTCCCCGTTATTTGGATGACTAACAGAACCAGGAATTTTTCGTGGAATAACTCCACAAAAAGGTACAGGATAGACAGTTTCTTTACTACTATCAGGATCCTGTGGAGTTGGACTCCATTTCTTTTTCCCGGGTGGAAGCCGTTTTCCCCTTCGCGCCCTTCTGCGTTGTCCTCTCTTTTCATGTCCTCGTTTTTTCTCGAATCCTGATTGTCGTTTAGATGACATTGGATTAGAAAAAACGGGATTTGATCGCCGATCCATAGTTTTTTCAGAGGAAAAGGGGCGTTTGGGTTTGCTTTTCCAAAGCCCCTTGGTTTAGCTGGAAGAGGGCCCTTGAACCTAGGGCCGGGTTTTTTCAGGCTGTAGTCCATTTTTAAATTCTCGAAAAAATAATTTCATTAAACTCTTTGATCTTTCGATCGGAGTACCCACGGTGCGTAGAGGTTCTATATATAACAATAATATACTTTGATTATTGTTCTTGTCAAGGTTTCTAAGTATCTAATGCATTTATTAGAAAAAAAGAAAAAAAAAAAGTGGATTATTGTTATTTTCAAGATTTCTATTGATTAGCTTTCGAATGTTCTATTATTCTTTATTCTATTAATATTCTAGATTATTCTATAATAATAGAAGATGCTGTTAATGTTAATTATAACATAAAAAAAAAATGGAATTGCTAGGTCCTTTTTTTTTAGTATATTATAGTTTAATAGCCTAGGCATACTTTCTTTTTCAAGATCTTAAGATTGACAATTTCAAAAAACTGCTAATACTATGAGCATAGTATTACGGCAGCCGGGCAAGTATGCCCCCATCGTCTAGTGGTTCAGGACATCTCTCTTTCAAGGAGGCAGCGGGGATTCGACTTCCCCTGGGGGTGGGGTACTACGAAAGGAAGTTGATCGTGTATTATTATTATCAACAAGTCTAGCATTTTGACTTCCTGGGTCGATGCCCGAGCGGTTAATGGGGACGGACTGTAAATTCGTTGGCAATATGTCTACGCTGGTTCAAATCCAGCTCGACCCAAGAATTCGCTTATCCATCATGAAATAGCAGAACCCATTTGTTTTGTTTTATTGAAATGCGGCTCTTTGGTTCCTTTATTTGCATTTCCTCTATTTGTATTTCTTTGTTGCCTAAAATATAGGGAAGAGGCGAAGGTAAATAAAAAAGGCATTTTTCCAGCGAAAGCGGGTCCATTTGGCAAAAAAGTAGGAATCCGTGCCGCTTTCACTTCTCACTAAGGAAAGCGCATATCCGGAGGGGTATCAATATATCCTCCGTTATTTCAACACAGCGATTGGAATCTCCCATTTCAAATTGAAATAAATGTATGAATGAAATCATAAGAATATATATGTCGTACACTTTAATGTCTGGGGATTGTAGTTCAATTGGTCAGAGCACCGCCCTGTCAAGGCGGAAGTTGCGGGTTCGAGACCCGTCAGTCCCGACGAGTTCAAATCCAATAAAAAACTACACGAATTTGTCTTTTTGTTTTCTGCTGGGAAGTCTAAATTGCAGAAGAATTCCAGTCCCCGAGGGATCCTTATTTTTTATATTTTGCTTGGCAAATTGCTTGTCTCACTTCTCATCAAACAAATACGGAAATTTCCAGTACTTCAACTAGTACCGATTGAGAGGAAATAGACATATGTGGATTGCTACAATTATTCGTAGCATCCTATTTAGTATTCCAAGAGATACTCTACAGGCTCGGGCTTCTTTTTTCAGTTGCTCCCAACCCGCGAATAGAATAGAGTACCGTAGTTTACCGGGAACACATACACAACTGGAAATAGAATTGCTTTCTTGTACAATGCAAAATAAAAGAAATTGAGCATAGCTTTTTCTATTTTGAAAAAGTTTCCTCTTTGCCAGCTGCTATTCGGTCTAACTTCAATTACTAATACTCAATTTGATTGAATTTGAAACAACCTATCTCATTCCAATTTCACACTGAACTTCTAGTATATGCATTCCATTAAGAATCTAGGTAAAGAAAGAAAAGTATATTCAAATAAAAAAAGGGAACGGAACTCTTAGTTCGATCAGAAATCCTATTTTAGATGCAATACAGTATGTATAAAGGATCCTCCTAGGTTATACTATTCAATTCTTGACAATGAGTTAATTTGATAACTCTCAGGTATTGTTATTCATGATATTGATGCGATTTGATATCATCGAGGTGTAATTCATCCCATTGAATTTACAGGCAAAAGGTTTTTCATCTCTATGGGATTAAATCCCGAGTTATTTTGAAGTAAAAAAAGAAAGGATGAGATTATGGAAGTCAATATTCTCGCATTTATTGCTACTGCATTGTTTCTTCTAGTTCCTACCGCCTTTTTACTGATAATTTACGTAAAAACAGTAAGTCAAAGCGATTAATTGGAATAAAGCTCGACTTCTTATCTTATACAAATAAAAAAGATTCTGATTTCGTGTCTTAAAATAAAATGAGCGACCGAGAATTAACATTATACCGTTAGTATGGTAGAAAGAAATATTCTATATACTTCTTTCTACTATGTAGATATTATCCTTTTAATGTATAAAGTTGTACTCTATTCTATAAGGATATAACAGGCTTCATTTCTTAATTTAATATAGAGAAGTAATATAGAGAAGCCTACAACTAGAATAGGTATCCTGATATTCATATATGTAACGTGCATACCGCCCCAATTCTATTTCAAAGCAAAGTAAAAGGGGGTCTGCTCGTCCACATTGTCCATATATAACTCGGCCGGATAAGAACTGGTTCAGCGAAAGAGAAAAGTTAGGAAGAATTCGGTTGTACTCAATTTCCTATCGTCTGCACCCCTTTTAGTTTCGAATCGAAAGACAAGCATGGGAATTCTTGAAATATTTGTTTGTTTGGTTGAAAGGGCATTATTTCTATATCTTTTTCTTCTTCATATATATTAGTCATATCATAGAACACAGAATACACTACTTCACTTCACGCTTAGAATTGAAAAATAACTCTGTTTTTTTTTTTCAATTGAAAATATTTTCAAAATTGAATTAATAAATTCATAATAATAAAGGCTTTGCAGAACGATTTCTAAATTCTAAAAAATGAAGAAAGTTTAATTCCTCAACCGAATTAACAGTTCCTTTAGAGTCCACTTCTTCCCCATACTACCAGTGAAAGGGAAAATGTAAAGACTACCATTAAAGCAGCCCAAGCCAGACTTACTATATCCATGTGAATTATGACCCCTATCTCTTTGAAGGAATTCTTTCATTATTGTTCACTAATAATAGTGAAATTCTTGCCGAAGAGTCAAAAGGGGATTCTGTACCAACCCAAGACCCCTTGACGAAAGACTCCAAAAAATCTGCTTGTACCTTAGAAAAAGTTCTTATATTATTTCTTATTTTCTCGTAGAATCGGGGAACATTCTGTGAGGTCTATCAGCAAACCAGAAAAGGGGATTTCGCGTCTTTTCTTTCTTTTGTTGATCAGGCGACACCCAGATTTGAACTGGGGAACAGGGATTTGCAGTCCCCCGCCTTACCGCTCGGCCATGTCGCCAAAAGGATATAAAATTGATGCAAATATTCGCCTTTTTTTTTTGTTTGGGTAGAGGGATTCCTAAACTTCTTTTTTTTATTGTACTTGTATCTTGAATCTTAATGCCGCGCCTAAATGAAACCTGGGAATTGAATCTGTCCCTTCGATTGATTGTATAGTCTCTTAAAACAAAATAATGTTTAAAAATTCCCTTCCCCTTCTATTAAAACGAAAAATGTGGATTTTCGGTCGCAAAAGCCCGACGAGTTGGAACCCTTAACTATTGGCTCCCGGACGCTCTTTATTTCAAATTTCAAACCGCCTTTACCTAATGGGACTACTGATAGAAGACGATAGACAATCCAAATTGATAGATAACGAATCGGTCTTTCTTTTTTTTTTTCAATAATTGGAATTATAATAGCAACGTTGAGTATTTGTAAACCCCAAAACAAAACAGAAAACGTTATGCAAATATGGAAAGAAGTATCTTCTTTGTAGATGATACATTCGCACAACCGTATTGTGTTTCGATTTTTTCATTGAATAGAAAATATAAATTTTGATAGAACACGACAGGGTAGGATTGGAAGGGGGGCAGCTCTAAAGAGTTCTACCCTCTCCAGCTATACCCACGTAGGTTGTAATAAAAACAAACAAGCCTACTTATTTACTTATTACGCTCTTCAACCGTATTCTACTAAAAAAGTAAAAAAGGGGGAAAAAGAAATACCTCTTTTCTCTGCGAATCCTTTTTTAAACAGAAAAATGGAGTCCGCGAATAGTTGCTAAAAAACCCAACCCTATCTCGTTTCTGATTATTATGTCTTTATTATCGCCCCGAACGGATTCAATCGCGAATTCATTTCTTATTTTTCTGGTATCCCATGGGATTCGATATAGAATATCATAATAATGATCGAAATGGAATCCTTTTCTATTCTATACAAAAACAAACTCCATTGGTCTAATCTAAGTGTCTTTTATCAATCCCTTTCCGTTCGTATCTGTTTTAAATTCCAATTTGAGTATAAAATTCTCTTCATTTATCCGTTCCTACGTATTTTATACATTACATGTACGCGACTGTTTCAAATTTCATGTGATTTAGTAAACAGAATCGAAATTCCATCATTGCTAGATCGATCCATATGATTCGATGCAGAATGAGTCAAAAATGGGATTTTTTCAATAATATGGGGAATTCAAAATGCTTGACGATAGAAATGAAGGAATGGCTGTAATACCTGGGCTTAATCAGATCCAATTTGAAGGATTCTGTAGGTTCGTTGATCAGGGCTTAAGAGAAGAACTTTATAAGTTTCCAACGGTGGAAGGTTTCATAGAGGATTTTCTAGATATAGAAGATTTTCCGGATATAGAAGATTTTCTAAATGAAGTAGAGGAAGACTTAGAAAAAGACATAGATGTAGATGAAGACGTAGATGAAGACATAGATGTAGATGAAGACGTAGACGTATACTTTCGATTATTTGCGGAAACATCTAAATTGGTCGAACCATTGATAAAAGAACGAGATGCTGTATATGAATCCCTCACCTATTCTTCTGAATTATATGTATCCGCGGGATTAATTTGGAAAAGGAAGGGGTATTCTATGCAAAAACAGCGAATTTTGATTGGAAACATTCCTTTAATGAATTCCCTGGGAATTTTTATAGTAAACGGAATGTACAGAATGATAGTCAATCAAATATTGCAAAGTCCGGGTATCTATTACCGATCAGAATTGGACCATAAAGGGATTTTGGTCTATACCGCCACCATAATATCAGATTGGGGAGGAAGATTGGAATTAGAGATTGATAGAAAAGCGCGTATATGGGCTCGCGTAAGTAGGAAACAGAAAATATCTATTCTAGTTCTATCATCGGCTATGGGTTCGAATCTAAGAGAAATTCTAGAGAATGTTTGCTACCCTGAGGTTTTCTTGGCTTTTTTGGATGATAAAGAGAAGGAAAAGATTGGGTCAAAAGAAAATGCCATTTTGGAATTTTATCAACAGTTTGTTTGTGTGGGTGGAGATCCAGTATTTTCTGATTCCTTATGTAAGGAATTACAAAATAAATTCTTTCGCCAAAGGTGTGAATTAGGAAGGATTGGTCGACGCAATATTAACCGGAGACTGAATCTTGAGATATCCCAGAATAATACGTTTTTGTTACCGCGAGATATATTGGCAGCCACGGATCATTTGATTGGAATAAAATTTGGAATGGGTACACTTGACGATATGAATCATTTGAAAAATAAACGTATTCGTTCTGTAGCGGATCTCTTACAAGATCAATTCGGATTGGCTCTGATTCGTTTGGAAAAAGTGGTTAAAAGGGCTATACGCGGAGCAATTAAAGGGAAATTGATACCGACCCCTCAGAATTTTGTAACTTCAACCCCATTAAAAACCACTTATGAATCTTTTTTTGGATTACACCCATTATCTCAAGTTTTGGATGAAACGAATCCCTTGACACAAATAGTTCATGGGAGAAAATGGAGTTTTTTGGGTCCTGGGGGATTGACAGGACGAACCGCGAGTTTTCGGATACGAGATATACATCCTAGCTACTATGGACGCATTTGCACAATTGACACATCTGAAGGAATCAATGTTGGCCTTATTGGATCCTTAGCAATTCATGCGAGAATCGGCGATTTTGGATCTCTAGAAAGCCCATTCTATGAAATCTCCGCGAAATCAAAAAGGGCACGGATACTTTATTTATCATCAAGGAGAGATGAATACTGTATGATAGGGACAGGCAATTCTTTGGCACTTAATGAAAGTTTTCAGGAAGAGCAGATTGTTCCGGCTCGATACCGTCAAGAATTCCTGACTATTGCATGGGAACAGGTTCACCTTCGAAGCATTTTTCCCTTCCAATATTTTTCTATTGGAGCTTCTCTCATTCCCTTTATCGAGCATAATGACGCGAATCGGGCTTTAATGAGTTCTAATATGCAACGCCAAGCAGTTGGGCTTTCTCGGTCCGAGAAGTGCATTGTTGGAACCGGTTTGGAAGGCCAAGTGGCTCTAGACTCAGGAGTTCCCCTTATAACGGAACACGCGGGAAAGATCATTTCTATCCATACTGACAAGATCCTTTTATCGGGAAATGGGGATACTCTAAGCATTCCATTAGTTATGTATCAACGTTCCAACAAAAATACTTGTATACATCAAAAACCCCAGGTTAGGAGGGGCAAATGCATTAAAAAGGGACAAATTTTGGCGGACGGTGCCGCTACGGTTGGAGGAGAACTCGCTTTGGGGAAAAACCTATTAGTAGCTTATATGCCATGGGAAGGTTACAATTTTGAAGATGCGGTACTCGTTAGTGAGCGTCTGGTATATGAAGATATTTTTACTTCTTTTCATATACGGAAATATGAAATTGAGATTCATGTGACAAGCCAAGGCCCTGAAAAGATCACTAAAAAAATACCGCATCTACGGACCCATTTACTACGAAATTTAGACAAAAACGGGGTTGTAATCTTGGGATCCTGGGTAGAAGCGGGCGATATTTTAGTAGGTAAATTAAGACCTCAGCTGGCGCAAGACTTAGCCCCAGAAGATAGATTCGTAGACGCCGTATTTGGCACTCAGATAGCCACTTCAAGGGCAACTTGTCTAAAACTGCCTAGAGGTGGAAGGGGCCGGGTTATTGATGTGAGATGGATACGTTCGAATCCAGAAAGAGAAAGTCCAGAAAGAGAAAGTCCAGAAAGAGAAAGTCCAGAAAGAGAAAGGATTCGTGTATATATTTCACAGAAACGTGAAATCAAAGTAGGTGATAAAGTCGCCGGAAGACATGGAAATAAAGGGATCATTTCCAAAATTTTGCCTAGACAAGATATGCCTTATTTGCAAGACGGAAAGCCTCTTGATATGGTCTTCAACCCATTGGGAGTACCCTCGCGAATGAATGTAGGACAGATATTTGAATGCTCGCTCGGGTTGGCGGGGGTTCTGCTAGATAGACATTATCGAGTAGCACCGTTTGATGAGAGATATGAACAAGAGGCTTCGAGAAAACTAGTCTTTTCTGAATTACATGAAGCCAGTAAGCAAACAGGAAATCCTTGGGTATTTGAACCCGAGTATCCGGGAAAAAGCAGAATATTTGATGGAAGAACGGGAGATCCCTTTGAACAACCTGTTCTAGTGGGACAGCCCTATATCTTGAAATTAATTCATCAAGTTGATGATAAAATACACGGGCGTTCCAGTGGTCCTTATGCATCTGTTACACAACAACCCCTTAGGGGAAGGGCCAAGCGGGGGGGCCAGCGGGTAGGAGAAATGGAGGTCTGGGCTCTAGAGGGGTTCGGTGTTGCTCATATTTTACAAGAGATGCTTACTTATAAGTCTGATCATCTTAGAACCCGCGACAAAATATTTGGTACTACAATCATTGGAGGAGAAATGCCTAAAGCTGAGGATGCTCCCGAATCCTTTCGATTGCTCGTTCGAGAACTACGCTCTTTGGCCCTAGAACTGAATCATTTCCTTGTATCTGAGAAGAACTTTCAGATGAATAGGAAGGAAGCTTGATCGCGATGAATCGGAATGAATCAGAATTTTTTTTCTATGATTGATCGGTATAAACATCAACAACTTCGAATTGGATTAGTTTCTCCTCAACAAATAAGCGCTTGGGCCAATAAAACCCTGCCCAACGGAGAGATAGTCGGAGAGGTGACAGAAATCGAGCATGTTCAGTGGGAAACGAATAAGCCAAAAATAGGTGGATTCTTTTGTGAAAGAATTTTTGGACCTATAAAAAGCGGAATTTGTGCTTGTGGAATTTACGGCAAATTCGGAGATCAAAAAGAAAAGAGAACATTTTGCGGCGACTGCGGAGTCGAATTTGCTAATTCTCGGATACGAAGATATCAAATGGGCTACATCAAACTGGCATGCCCCGTGACTCATGTGTGGTATTTGAGACGTCTTCCTAGTTATATCGCGAATCTTTTAGACAGACCTCTTAAAGAACTAGAAGACCTAGTATACTGCGATGTGTGATTTGATCGAAATTCAGATTTTACAGATTTTGAATGAGAAACTGTCACCCTATTCAATCGAATTGGGATGCCCGGATCTGACATGTCTCTTGTGAGGAGGAACATGAAGCTCAGAATTATGGGTGTATTCAATACCCCCCAAAAAAGGGAATTGGTCTATGGTCGATTCAGTAACAAATAGGAATTTCGAGTTGTACCTCGTCAAAAGACTTCTTTCTTTTGTGGAAACCATCTCCTGTCTTTTCGTTTTAGAAAGAAATGCAATTATGTTTATGTTCAAGTAAGCAAATATGTTATGGTTATAGAAGCCTATCCATCGCATATAGGCTTTAAAGAAAGGGCAGCGTGGCATAACCGTCGAGGTGAAGTCAGGACCTAAAAGATCAAACGGAACGATATATAGACAAGTCAATTCCTTACAAATTAGAAGGTATTCGGGATTCATCATTTGAAGGGGAAGTAGACTGCTCAAGAATTTCACATTTGATTTATGTCGCTATTTAAACATTTTCAATTGAATTAAAGATAAAGAGTTGAGAAAATCAAAATAAAAGAACAATTAATCAATGAAATGTTGCTTGTGAGAACTTGAGTAAGGAGTAGTTGGGGGTTCTCTATAATTTGAAAGCAAGAACTCCTTATTTGGTGTAACTACTTGAGCCGGATGAGAGGAAACTTTCACGTCCGGTTTTGAAGGGGGGGAAATCCTATAGGATCCTATCCCAATTTTGCTTTTGCTAGGCCTATAGTCAAAAAACCCACTATTTTACGATTACGAGGTTCATTCGAATATGAAACCCAGTCCTGGAAAGATAGCATCCCTCCTTTTTTGACTACCCAAGGCTTGCATACATTTCGAAATCGCGAAATTTCTACTGGAGCAGGCGCTATCCGAGAGCAGTTGGGCGATCTAGATTTGCGAGTTATTATAGATTCCTCGTTGGCAGAATGGAAAGAATTAGAGGAAGAGGGGCTCACGGGTGATGAGTGGGAAGATCGGAAAATTGAAAGAAGAAAGCGCTTTTTGGTTAGACGCATGGGATTAGCTAAGCATTTTATTCGAACAAGTGTAGAACCCGAATGGATGGTTTTATGTCTATTACCAGTTCTTCCCCCGGGGTTGAGACCGGCGGTTCAGATAGATGAGCTTAAACTAACGGGTTCCGATATTAATAAACTTTATGGTAGAGTTCTTTCGCGGAACAATGCTCTTCTCAATTTATTAACAATTAAATCTACGCCAGAGGACGTAGTAATGTCTCAGGAGAAATTGGTACAAGAAGCTGTGGATACACTTCTTGATAATGGAATCCGCGGACAGCCAATAAGGGATGGTCATAATAAGGTTTACAAGTCGTTTTCAGATGTAATTGAAGGCAAAGAGGGAAGGTTTCGTGAGACTCTGCTTGGAAAACGGGTCGATTATTCGGGACGTTCTGTCATTGTTGTAGGTCCCTCACTTTCATTACATCAATGTGGATTGCCTCGTGAAATAGCAATAGAGCTTTTCCAGCCATTTGTAATGCGCGGTCTAATTAGACAGCACCTTGCTCCGAACATAGGGACTGCTAAGAGTCAAATTCGGGAAAAAGATCGAATTGTATGGGAAATACTTCAGGAAGTTATGCAGGGGCATCCTGTATTGCTGAATAGAGCACCGACTTTGCATAGATTAGGCATACAGGCCTTCCAACCCATTTTAGTGGAAGGGCGCGCTATTTGTTTACATCCACTCGTTTGTAAAGGATTCAACGCAGACTTCGATGGGGATCAAATGGCTGTTCATGTACCTCTATCCTTGGAGGCTCAGGCGGAGGCTCGTTTACTTATGTTTTCTCATATGAATCTCTTGGCTCCGTCTATTGGGGATCCCATTTGCGTACCAACTCAAGATATGCTTATCGGGCTCTATATCTTAACAAGCGGGAATCGTCCAGGTCTTTGTGTAAATAGGTATAATCTGTGGAATCGTAGAAACTGCCAAACTGAGAGAATTGACGACAAGAACTCTAGGTATATGAAAGGAAAGGAACCCCTTTTTTGTAATTCCTATGATGCAATTGGAGCTTATCGACAGAAAAGGATTCGTTTAGACAGCCCCTTTTGGCTCCGGTGGCGACTCGATCAACGCCTTATTGTTTCAAGAGGAGTTCCTGTCGAAGTTCATTATGAATCTTCGGGTACCCATCATCAGATTTACGGACACTTTCTAATAGTAAGAAGTGTAAAAAAAGAAATTCTTTGTATATATATTCGAACGACTCTTGGTCATATTTTTCTTTATCGCGAAATGGAAGAAGCTATACAAGGGTTTTATCAGGTCTCTTCCTACGGTACCTAAACTAAGTAAGTCTATGACTCCAGTGTGAATTCGGGCCTTTCCGATTCAACTCGGACCGTAGTTACTTCTACGCGAATCAAGGTCCAGAAAAGGGAGTTTTCAAATCATTGACTCAAATCTATTGTCGAATCCTACTCAACAAAATATGGAGGTGTTTATGAAAGAGCCGGCCAATTTGGTCTTTCACAATAAAGTAATCGACGGGGCTGCTATTAAACGACTTATTAGTCGATTAATAGATCACTTCGGAATGGCATATACATCACACATCCTGGATCAAGTAAAAACCCTGGGTTTTCAGCAAGCCACCGCTACATCCATTTCATTAGGAATTGATGATCTTTTAACGATACCTTCTAAGGGATGGCTAGTCCAGGATGCTGAACAACAAAGTTTTCTTTTGGAAAAACACTATCATTATGGGAATGTACACGCGGTAGAAAAATTACGCCAATCCATCGAGATATGGTATGATACAAGTGAATATTTGCGACAAGAAATGAATCCCAATTTTAGAACTACCGACCCCTTGAATCCTGTACATATAATGTCCTTTTCGGGAGCTAGGGGAAACGCCTCTCAAGTACACCAACTACTAGGTATGAGAGGGTTAATGTCGGATCCACAAGGACAAATGATTGATTTACCCATTCAAAGCAATTTACGCGAAGGGCTCTCCTTAACAGAATATATTATTTCTAGCTATGGAGCCCGCAAAGGGGTTGTGGATACTGCTGTACGAACAGCAGACGCTGGGTATCTTACGCGCAGACTTGTTGAAGTAGTTCAACACGTTGTTGTACGTAGAACAGATTGTGGCACCACCCGAGGGCTTTCTGTAAGTCCCCGAAATGGGGCGGTGCCGGAAAGATCTTTTATGCAAACATTAATTGGTCGTGTATTAGCCGACGATATTTATATGAATGCGCGCTGCATTGCCGTTCGAAATCAAGATCTTGGGATTAGCCTTGTCAATCAACTCATAACCTTTCAAATAAAGCCAATATCTATTAGAACCCCCTTTACTTGTAGGAGTACGTCTTGGATATGTCGATTATGTTATGGTCGGAGTCCTACTCATGGCGACTTGGTTGAATTGGGGGAAGCTGTAGGTATTATTGCGGGCCAATCCATTGGAGAACCGGGAACTCAGCTAACATTAAGAACTTTTCATACCGGTGGAGTATTCACAGGAGGTACTGCAGAACATGTGCGAGCCCCTGTCAACGGAAAAATCAAATTCAATGAGGACTTGGTTCATCCCGCACGGACACGCCACGGGCAGCCTGCCTTTCTATGTTATATAGATTTTTATGTAACTATTGAGAGTGAAGATCTTATACACAGCGTGCCTATTCCACCAAAGAGTTTTCTTTTAGTTCAAAATGATCAATATGTAGAATCAGAACAAGTAATTGCTGAAATTCGTGACGGAAAATCCACTTTTACTTTGAAAGATAGAGTTCGAAAACATATTTATTCTGACTCGGAGGGAGAAATGCACTGGAGTACCGATGTGTACCATGCACCCGAATTTCCTTATAGTAATGTCCATCTCTTACCAAAAACAAGTCATTTATGGATATTATTAGGGGATTTATGCAGATCGGGCCCCGCTCTTTTTTCGATCTACAAGGATCAAGATCAAATGAGCATTCATTCTCTTTCTGCCCAAGGTAGATATACACCTAGCCCTTATGTGAAAAATGATCAATTGAGACACAAATTCTTTAGTTTGGGTCTTTATGGCAAGGAGGGGGGTCGGATTATGATTCGTAATTATTCAAAGCTTAATCAAAGCCTAGCGACTGCCCGTTGTAATCTACCATATCCTGCTATTCTACGCGAGAATTTTGATTTAGTGGCGAAGAAGCGAAGAAATAGCTTTATCATTCCATTCGGATCGATTCAAGCACATGGACGAGAAAAAGGACTAATACTCTGTTCCGACATCTCGATTGAAATGCCCATAAATGGCATTTTCCGTAGAAATTGCATTCTTGCTTATTTCGACGATCCTCGATACAAAAGAGGGGGCTCGGGAATTACAAAATATGGGCCTATAGAGGTGGAAGAGGCAGATTCCATCGTCAAAAAAGAGGATTTCAATCTCGTTGACTATGGAGGAGCCCAAAAATTGCAGCCAAAATACCAAGGGGAAGGGGAGGGGGAAGTGGATCCGCTTTTTTTCATTCCCGAAGCCGAAGAAGTGCATATTTTACCTGACTCCTCTTTCATAATGGTACGGAACAATAGTATCGTTGGAGTAAATACACAAATTACTTTAAATAAAAGAAGTAAGGCGGGCGGGTTGGTCCGAGTGGAGAGAAAAAAAAAGGTGGGGTGGATTAAACTTCAAATCTTTTCTGGAGATATCCATTTTCCGGAGGGGGAAGATAATATATCTCGACACAGTGGCGTCTTGATACCAATAACACCACGAATAAGAAAAACCAATTGGATCTATGTCCAACGAATGGCACTTTACAAGAAAAGGTCTTTTGTTTTGCTTCGACCCGTAGTCACATATGAAATAGCGGACGGTATAAAGTTAACAAGACTTTTTCCTCAAGATCTATTGCAAGAAATGGATAATATAGAACTTGAAGTTGTTAATTATATCCGTTATGAGGATGGCAGCTTGATTCGGGGCATTTCTGGCACAAGTATTCAATTAGTTCGGACTTGTTTATTCTTGAATTGGGACCAAGACGAAAAGGATTCCTCTATATCTATAGAGGAGGCCGGCGCTTCCTTTGTGGAAGTAAGTACAAGGGGCTTGATTCGAGATTTCCTAAAAATGCACTTAGGGAAATCCCAGATTTCATATATCAGAAAAAGGGACGATCCCTCAGGGCCAGGATTGGGCTCTGAGAATGGTCCAGATTGTCCCAACATCAATCCCTTTTCTTCGAGTTATTCCACTTATTCCAAGGCAAGGGTTCGACAACCACTTAGCCAAAACCAAGGAACTGTTCGTACATTGTTGAATAGAAGTAAGGAATGCCAATCTTTCATAATCTTGTCATCATCTAATTGTTTTCAACTAGGTCCGTTCAACGATGGAAAATATCACAATGCGAAAAAAGCATTAATTAAAAGAGATCCGGACTCTCTAATTCCGATTAGGAATTTGTCGGGACCTTTAGGAGCAGTCCCTCAAATTGTGAATTTTGGTGTATGTTACCATTTACTAACAAAGAATCAGATTTCAGTAATTAAATATTTGCAACTTAATAATTTAAAACAGACCTTTCAAGTAATTCAATATTTTTTAATGGATGAAAGCAGGAAAATTTATAAGCCCGATCTATATAGTAACATCTTTTTGAATCCATTCAACTTGAATTGGTATTTTCTACAGCATAATTATCATCATAATTATTGGGAAGAAACATCCACAATACTCAATCTTGGGCAGTTTTTTTGTGAAAGTGTATGTATAGCCAAAAACGGCCCATGCCTAAAATCGGGTCAAGTTTTCATTGTCCAAGTGGGGTATGTAATAATAAGATCAGCTAAGCCCTATTTGGCTACTCCAGGAACAACTCTTCATGGACATTATGGAGAAATCCTTTCCGAGGGGGGTACATTAGTCACATTTCTATATGAAAAATCACGGTCTGCTGATATAACACAGGGTCTTCCAAAAGTAGAAAGGGTATTCGAAGTGCGTTCAATTGATTCAATATCGATGAACCTAGAAAAGAGAGTTGAGGGTTGGAACCAGTGTATAACAAGAATTCTTGGAATTCCTTGGGGATTCTTGATTGGTGCCGAGCTAACAATAGCGCAAAGCCGTATTTCTTTGGTTAATAAGATCCAAAAGGTTTATCGATCCCAGGGAGTGCAGATCCATAATAAGCATATAGAAATCATTGTACGCCAAATAACATCAAAAGTCTTGGTTTCAGAAGATGGAATGTCTAATGTTTTTTTACCGGGCGAGCTTATTGGATTGTTACGAGCAGAACGAACGGGTCGGGCTTTGGAAGAGGGGGTCCGTTACCGAGCCGTCTTATTGGGAATAACTCGCGCATCTCTAAATACTCAAAGTTTTGTATCCGAAGCAAGTTTTCAAGAAACTGCTCGGGTTTTAGCAAAAGCCGCTCTCCGAGGTCGTATCGATTGGTTGAAAGGCCTGAAAGAGAACGTTGTTCTAGGGGAGATGATCCCCGCTGGGACCGGATTCAAAGGATTAGTATACTCCTCAAGGCAACATAAGACCGTTTCTCTGGAAACCAAAAAGAAGAATTTATTCGAAGAAAAAGCGATCAATTTCTTCTTCTATCATAGAGAATGGTTTGATTCTTATTCTTGCAGTTCGAAGAATTGACAGGATACATCAGAAGAATCGTTTACAGGATTTAATGATTCCTAAGAAAAGACAAATTAAGCCTTTTAACTATGTATGGTATGGGACCGCGATTTGATAATAGTAATAAACAAAGAAAGAGAATAACGAATAGAAAGGGAAGGAACGGCTTGAATCGTGTATCAACGGCCAATCCTCGGTAGAATAAAAGGTTCCGTCGGAACAATTATTTATTTTCGAATACCTTGTCTTTTTTTCTTTGAACAAAAAAAGAAAGAGGAAATGGGGGGAGAAATGACAAGAAGATATTGGAACATCAGGTTGGAAGAGTTGGTGGCAGCAGGAGTTCATCTTGGTCATGGTATTAAGAAATGGAATCCTAGAATGGCCCCTTTTCTTTTTATTTCTCCAAAGTCTAAAGGTAATCATATTACAAATCTTACCAGAACTGCGCGCTTTTTAGCAGAAGCTTGCAATTTAGTTTTTTATGCAGCAAGTAGAGGAAAAAGCTTCTTAATTGTTGGTACCAAAAAAGAAGCAGCTAATTCCGTAGTACGGGCTGCAATAAAGGCTCGGTGCCATTATGTTAATAAAAAATGGCTCGGCGGTATGTTAACGAATTGGTCCACTACGGAAACGATGCTTCGTAAGTTCAGGGACTTGAGAACGCAACAAAAAACAGGGAGACTCGGCTGTCTTCCCAAAAGAGATGCAGCTATTTTGAAGAGACAGTTGTCTCACTTGCAAAAACATTTAGTCGGGGTGCAATATATGACCGGATTACCCGATATTGTAATCGTCGTTGATCAGCAAAACCAAATTAAGGCCCTTCGAGAATGCATTACTTTGGGAATTCCAACAATTGGTTTAATCGATACAGATTGTGACCCCGATCTCGTGGATCTTCCAATCCCAGCAAACGATGACTCTGTGTTTTCAATCCGGTTCATTCTTAACAAATTAGTATTCGAAATTTGTAAGGGCCGCTCTAGCTCTACTAGCTCTATACGAAATCCTTGATTAATAATAAATTAATAATAAAAAAAAATACATTCTTTTTTGAACTCCCTAGATTTTTCAATTGTTTACTATTCTTGAATCGAAAAAAAGATAAAAAATGGATAATCTTTTGCGATTGCTTGGTATCCAAAATATAGAATTCAAGTAAGCAAGCCGAAAAAGAAATGATTGAATCAAAATAATTCCTTTGAAAGTTCTATTTTTGTCAGAGGGCAGTATGAGTGTTCAATTATGTTCTATAAACACACTAAAGGGGCTATTCTACGAGGTATCTGGTGTGGAGGTAGGTCAACATTTTTATTGGCAAATAGGGGGGTTCCAAGTCCACGGCCAAGTGCTTATTACTTCTTGGGTTGTAATTGCTATTTTATTAGGTTCAGCTATTCTAGCTGTTCAAAATCCGCAAACCATTCCGACGGACGCTCAGAATTTCTTCGAATATGTCCTTGAATTCATTCGAGACGTAAGCAAAACTCAGATTGGAGAAGAATATGGCCCGTGGGTTCCCTTTATTGGAACTATGTTTCTTTTTATTTTTGTTTCTAATTGGTCGGGGGCCCTTTTACCTTGGAAAATCATACAGTTACCGCAGGGGGAGTTAGCCGCACCCACAAATGATATAAATACAACCGTTGCTTTAGCCTTACTCACGTCAGTAGCATATTTTTATGCAGGCCTTTCCAAAAGGGGATTGGGCTATTTCAATAAATACATTCAACCGACTCCAATCCTTTTACCCATTAACATCTTAGAAGATTTTACAAAGCCTTTATCACTTAGTTTTCGACTTTTCGGGAATATATTAGCCGATGAATTAGTAGTTGTAGTTCTTCTTTCTTTAGTCCCTTTAGTAGTTCCTATACCTGTCATGTTTCTTGGATTATTTACAAGCGGCATTCAAGCTCTTATTTTTGCAACTTTAGCCGCGGCTTATATAGGCGAATCCATGGAGGGTCATCATTGAATAGTCTTTTGTTTGGCTTAGCCCAACACAATGTATCCGGGACTCATCAAGAGAATTGACTTATTGACTTCGGGAACCTCGAAAGAAATAGAAAAATACGGTATATATGACCTAGAGTAATAAAAAGATATTGCTAGGGTAGGAAAGTGCAAAAAGGAAAGAGATCGAAAAGATCTTTTTCCTAAAATTATCCCCCTGGATCTCCCTCCAATAAATATTATCTTTCTATTGTTTGTGCATTCAATGTATATGGAATCTAATGCTTAGAGACCAACCGGGATCATTCTAAGAATGATTCTATAATCTGATTCAATCTAAGATATGAAACGAATAGTTGGTTTACGTTATGAAAGAAATATATGTACATGTAATATTAGATATTAACTTACCATATATGAAACGAAAGATGTACCCAATACCCAATCTGTACTATTACTCTGAATTTAGATAGGATTGCAATAAGGGTCTTTCTACTTCGTCTGTGATTGTCAATTGACTGAATAAAAATAAAAAAGAAAGGATGAAATCGCGAAAAAGAAAAGAATAAAGTGAAGAATGGAAAGCGTGGTTCGGAACAAAGAAATAGAGTAAGAAAAGTCTCGTGGATTGACATCAAAAAAACTTCGGGAATAGAACGGAAAAAGGGAAATATCCAAGTAGTAGGGAAATATCCAAGTAGTTCCGGTGATTCAATAATATTATTACGTAAATTGTGAGTTACTTCAGACGGATGAATCTTAGCGATGGAATAATAAAGTCATAATTCATTAGTTGATTGTATCATTAACCATTTCTGTATTTTGGTGCGAGGAACTAACTTATTATGAATCCATTGATTTCTGCCGCTTCCGTTATTGCTGCTGGGTTGGCTGTGGGGCTTGCTTCTATTGGACCGGGAATTGGGCAAGGCACTGCTGCGGGCCAAGCTGTAGAAGGTATCGCGAGACAGCCCGAGGCCGAGGGAAAAATACGAGGTACTCTATTACTGAGTCTAGCTTTTATGGAAGCTTTAACAATTTATGGGCTGGTTGTAGCATTAGCACTTTTATTTGCGAATCCCTTTGTTTAATCCTATTTTTATTTGAATCCTATAATATAAATATGAAAAAAATACAGAGTTTTTTCATATTTTATGTCCTCGAATTCGCTTGCTCCTTGCTTTTGCGAATTTTATCAAGACTTCATTCCTACCATTATCTATTCTTAGTAGGGTGGGAACCCCCGAGGGGGAGGGGGGGGGTGAAGATGAGGGGTTGGCATACTGACCTGGCTGACTTCCTTCTTTCTCATTTTGAGTCCAATGGGCACTTTTTGGGGGTGTGTTGAAACAAATGGAGTATTCCGCAATTCACGCGAAACACGGTCCTTATTTTATTAATTCTAATAATTTTTAATTTTATTAATTCTAATAAGTTAAGTGCCGTTCTTATTGAGATGAGAGCCCCCCCCCAAAAAAAAAAAAGAAATATATTCGATTTCAAAATGGCTTTTTATTCTGTTTAGAAATCAGTAAATAAAATAAAAAATAAGAAATAGAGAATAAAAAATAAGAAATAGAGAATATAGTAACTAGAATAAATGGTACATAGAATAAAGTGATATAAAAAGAGCGTTGTTCGATTTCTTAGTCTATCTATAAAGGGGGATTTTATGAAAAATGTAACCGATTCTTTCGTTTCCTTGGGTCGCTGGCCATCCGCCGGGAGTTTCGGGTTTAATACCGATATTTTAGCTACAAATCCAATAAATCTAAGTGTAGTGCTTGGTGTATTGATCTTTTT